GGTTAAAAAAGTAAACCCTAGACTAATGACACGATAACTACACTGATCTAATTGTTGGGTTAATTGATACCTGTGATAATTTATAAATGAAAGAAAAGAAGTGTTTTGTAAAACACTTCTTTTTTCATTCACAAAGGAAAATGACCCAATTAATAAATGATTGCTTTTGCGAGGAATATCTAGGTTTTTTCGAAATGTAATGACTAAAAGAGCTACGGATAATAACGATCCACATAAAAGAGCTGCATAACTCAATAACATCATACTTACGTGCATCATTAACCACTGGGATTGTAGAGCAGGTACTAATATTGCAGATTGATGCATTTCGGTTGAAAGACCCGAAGTGGCAAAGCCTTGGGTAAAAATAGCACTTGGCGCGGTTATTGCGCTTAAATAACTTTTCTGGTTCCGTCTTTTAGGAAACATATGAATAATGGAGAAACTCCATGAAAGAAACATTAAAGATTCATATAAATCGCTTAACGGCAAATGTCTCGAATAAATCCAACGAGTAACTAATAACCCTGTTATACAGAAAAAGGTAGCCATCATGGCTTTTTCTGACAAATCAAATAGTACTACGGTTTCATGGACTAATAAGGTCATCAAATGAATCGTAATAACAATTGAAATGATAGAAAAAGAGATGTGAGTTAATATATGTTCTAAAGTGGCAAATATCATAATTTTTTTTAGGGGGGTATCCCCAATTACGGAATGGAAATCCGGAATTGAATTCATTATAGGATCTATTGTGCCTTTTTTAGAGGATGCCGCCACTCGGACTCGAACCGAGATGCTCTAGCACTGCTTCCTAAGAGCAGCGTGTCTACCAATTTCACCATGGCGGCTTCATCGAAATAATCATAGTCCATATGATGTTCAATCGTCGAGATTGAGGGATTTAATGCAATCTATTTTAGGAAATGTTAGAATCGATGAATAAAGACCCGTTCAAATAAATATTTAAACGCTCAATAATCCTTAGTATCATGGCAGGGGGTCATTTTAAACAGCGGGCTTTTCCGTATTATAAGTTCTTCTGGAATAGTTGGAACTAGACGGTTATGCCCTGAGTCCGGGTATAGAACTAAGAATTTTTTTTCTCATTTTTTGACGATTCATTTCTCATTTATCTGATTTGATAGATCCGAAATGAAAAAGATTCATTTTTCAATGAACAAAATAAAACAATTTTTTTTATATATCACAACTTCATCACTACATCCAAAAGATTTCTATAAAAATTTGGATAGTTTGGTATCAAAGATGTATTAATGATTGGGATCTTCATTGTATACATAACATAATTTGTGTGAGGATTTACCAAACGCATTAGGTATTGGACCGGGCATATCGTATAACAAAAGAGTTTCAATCTTTATCGGAATTCTACTGTATGTACTTTAACTTAGAAAACTTAGAAAATAAAATTTAAACTGATAAGATCTTTTTATATATAGATTTGAAATCTAATATTAATAGATAAAAAAATTTAGATATTAGATCTAGATATATCGATTGATCGATCCTCCAGCTCAAACATGGGATAGGATCTATTGGGGTTGGATTACGTAAGATTGACTCATTCTTTAGTACATAAATATCGATCTAAATGGGATCCTGGCAGTTTTATTATTTTTTTTTTTTTTTATCTGTTCGAAACAAGAGGGAGTCCTTGTAGATATGTAGTGATTCAGAGAGCTACAAATCAAAGTTTTAAAATGTATATTTTAATTAATTAGTTTCAATAATCCATTGACTTTGACTATGAATCTTATCCCCGCCTTACTTTGGAACAAAAAAGGGGGCTCTAACCTCGTTCATACTTGTTTCAGATTTTCCAAAAATCTTAATGATGTATAACTATTGGAGATACATAATCCAATAAGCCAATCCCTTCCTAAGAAAAAAAAAGAAGAGTTTTGTTATTGTGAAAAATGAATCGATGGGGAAAGTTACAACCCCCATCTCGCGAATTATAAAAACCAATCAATGAAAGGTGAAACCTTGTATTTTGTGTCTAACTACTTCTTTCTTTTTTTTTTTCAAACAAAAAAAGAAATCATTTTTAGAACCTAGTATACAGAATAATTCGTATTCTACATACCACAACAGCTAGTTCTATCTCATATTGATGAGTTCAAAACATTAGTTAATGTGAATTCTTCATCTTATAAATTGAATCATCCAATTCATCGAGTCATGCTGATTCAGATTCAGATCATTCCAAGGCTTTATTACTTGTTTGTCGCACAAAAAAACTTTTTGAATGCCCAGTAGAAATAGATTTAGCTAAAGATAAAGCTTTTGCCGCGGCCTGATATCCCCTTCCTTTCCAAATATTTCTACGAATATGCTTTTTTGACAGAGAAGTACGTTTCTTTGGAACTGCCATTTCAAAATAAAAGGGTCACTCATTTTTATAGTTGGACGTGAAAGACATTTATTGTTCAATTCAAAATAGATTGTTCTTTCTATTAACTATTCATTATCTATCTTTATTCCATAGCCGATACTTATGCTTACTTCATAACATAGAAAAGTATGGATACAGATAGATGAGCATCGCATATGGTATTATTAAGGATAAAAAAAGAAATGAAATAGAAGAAAAAAGAAAAAACGATGTGATTTTCAAGGGAATTTTTTTTTCACATTTCCATTACATCCAATGTTCGAAGAAAGAATAATTTGTACTGATTGGGGGCTTCATATCTTTATTCAATCTATGTCTACGGGCGGGATCTACTACCGTTGAATCGAATGCCATTGATAAGAATCAAAAAGGTTCCAATTCATATCTCAGTCTATTTAGATAATATATATATATTATAAATGTTACATTTAAAAAATCGAAAAGCTTAAGAACGCTTTCCTAATTTAGGAAACCAACAATGAATGGAACCTTTTTCTATTAATTGATCAAGCTCGGAGATAGAGTCCACATAATTAAAATTGAAATTAAATCAAAGTAGTTAATCCGTTAAACAATACATTACTTGATAAAATAAAGGGAATTTGAGTCATTTCTCATTTTAGTTCTATGCGAAGTGACAAGTATTCTAGGATTTTTCATAAACACATAAACATAAGTTTGTTTTATGTTTTATTGGACTAGAAGCCAATCAATTCCAGAATTAGTTAATGACTCCGAAGAAACTAAATAAAAACTAGGTTTATTGGGTCGAGTTATTGGCAGATCCTATGATACATATCAGAATAAAGTACTTGAATTTTTGGTATCATTCTTTTTCCTTACTATATTGATATAAATATGGATAGAAATTACCGTATCGTATGTATACCGTATCGTATGTATATAGTAGAATAATGGAAAATCTCATATTTTTTATCTTAATAAATATCTTCGTTAATAACTAGGTAGTAGCTTTTAACTAGTAACTTGGTTATTTGAAGAATTGTAACTTCTTCATTTGAATTTTTTGTTTTTTTTTTTTCAATAGTTTGGAAAGAATCAGAATAATTAAGAATGAAAAATCATATTTGATTTATATCTTGTATATCTTGATTTTTTTTTATTTATTTTATTATTGCTCCTTCCGGAAGAAATAAGGGCTGGTGAATGGGAAACAATTAATAAGAATAAAAAAAGAAAGTTTGATTTTCTTATGGAACATACATATCAATATGCATGGATCATACCTTTCGCTCTACTTCCAGTTACTATGTCAATAGGGTTGGGACTTCTGCTTGTTCCGACCGCAACAAAAAATCTGCGTCGTATGTGGACTTTTCCTAGTGTTTCATTGCTAAGTATAGTTATGGTTTTTTCGTCCGATCTGTCTATTCAACAGATAAATGGCAGTTCTATCTATCAACATCTATGGTCTTGGACCATCAATACTGATTTTTCCTTAGAGTTCGGCTACTTGATCGATCCACTTACTTCTATTATGTCAGTACTAATCACTACGATTGGAATCATGGTTTTTATTTATAGTGACAATTATATGTCTCATGATCAAGGATATTTGAGATTTTTTGCTTATATGAGTTTTTCCAATACTTCCATGTTGGGATTAGTTACTAGTTCCAATTTGATACAAATTCATCTTTTTTGGGAACTAGTGGGAATGTGTTCGTATTTATTAATAGGTTTTTGGTTCACACGACCGGCTGCTGCAAATGCTTGTCAAAAAGCGTTTGTAACTAATCGTGTAGGGGATTTTGGGTTATTATTAGGAATCTTAGGTTTTTATTGGATAACAGGGAGTTTCGAATTTCGAGATTTGTTCGAAATCTTCAATAACCTGATCCGTAATAATGGGGTCAACTCTTTATTTGCTACTCTGTGTGCCTCCCTATTATTCATCGGTGCAGTTGCTAAATCCGCACAATTTCCCCTTCATGTATGGTTACCTGATGCCATGGAGGGGCCTACTCCTATTTCGGCTCTTATCCATGCTGCTACTATGGTAGCAGCAGGCATTTTTCTTGTCGCTCGATTTCTTCCGCTTTTCACAGTCATACCTTACATAATGAATCTCATTTCTTTGATAGGTGTAATAACGGTACTATTAGGAGCTACTTTAGCTCTTGCTCAAAGAGACATTAAGAGAAGTTTAGCCTATTCTACAATGTCTCAATTGGGTTATATTATGTTAGCCCCAGGGATAGGCTCTTATCGAGCTGCTTTATTCCATTTGATCACTCATGCCTATTCGAAAGCATTATTGTTTTTAGGATCCGGATCAATTATTCATTCAATGGAACCCATTGTTGGATATTCTCCAGATAAAAGTCAGAACATGGTTCTTATGGGTGGTTTAACAAAATATGTGCCAATTACAAAAAATACTTTTTTATTAGGTACACTTTCTCTTTGTGGAATTCCACCTCTTGCTTGTTTTTGGTCTAAAGATGAAATTCTTAATGATAGTTGGTTGTATTCACCTATTTTCGCGATAATAGCTTGTTTCTCGGCGGGGTTAACTGCATTTTATATGTTTCGGATGTATTTACTTACTTTTGAT